GTAATGGAGACAGTTATTCTATCTATTTTGATATAGAAAATAAAATTTTTGAGATTGACAGCGATCATTCTTTTCTGAGTGAACTAGAAAGTTCTTTTTCTAGTTATCGCAATTCTAGTTATATGAATAATGAATCTACGAATGAAGATTCCTTATACAATCGTTCCATTTACGATACTCAATCTAGTTGGAATAATCACATTACTAGTTGCATTGACAGTTATCTTCAGTCTCAAATCTGTATTGATACGTCCATTGTAAGTGATAGTAGTGACGGTTACATTTCTAGGTGCGTTTTTGATAAACGTAAAACTAGTAGTGAAGGTGGGGGGTCCAGTATACGAACCCGCGCGAAGAGTAGTGATTTAACTCTAAGAGAAAGGCCTAGTGATCTCGATGCAACTCAAAAATACAGGCATTTGTGGGTTCAATGCGAAAATTGTTATGGATTAAATTATAAGAAATTTTTGAAATCAAAAATGAATATTTGTGAACAGTGTGGATACCATTTGAAAATGGGTAGTTCAGAAAGAATCGAAATTTCGATCGACCCCGGTACTTGGGACCCTATGGATGAAGACATGGTCTCTCTGGATCCCATTGGATTTCATTCGGAGGAGGAGCCTTATAAAGATCGTATTGATTCTTATCAAAGAAAGACAGGATTAACTGAGGCTGTTCAAACAGGCGTAGGTCAACTAAATGGTATTCCCGTAGCAATTGGGGTTATGGATTTTCAGTTTATGGGGGGTAGTATGGGATCCGTAGTCGGGGAGAAAATCACCCGTTTGATTGAGTACGCTACTAATCAATTTCTACCTCTTATTATAGTGTGCGCTTCGGGGGGAGCGCGCATGCAAGAAGGGAGTTTGAGCCTGATGCAAATGGCTAAAATATCGTCTGCTTTATATGATTATCAATCAAATAAAAAGTTATTGTATGTATCAATCCTTACATCTCCTACTACTGGTGGGGTAACAGCTAGTTTTGGTATGTTGGGAGATATTATTATTGCCGAACCAAATTCCTACATTGCATTTGCGGGTAAAAGAGTAATTGAACAAACATTGAATAAAACAGTACCCGAAGGTTCACAAGCGGCTGAATATTTATTCCAGAAGGGCTTATTCGACCTAATCGTACCGCGTAATCTTTTAAAAAGCGTTCTGAGTGAGTTATTTAAGCTCCACGCCTTCTTTCCTTTGAATTCCAATTCAATCAAGTAGAGCGCACTAAGTTCAATTATTTTATTTGTAGCAAACAAAAAAAGTAGTTAGCTTATCCGAATCTTAGCTTATCGGAATCAAAGTAACTAAAAAGGGAGTTTTCTTTGGCGACCTAAGATCTAATTGTAGAAAGAATCAAAATCAAAAGTTGCGTATAACTCTTTTTTTTTTTACCTAGATTCCCGATTACTAATTAAGAAGTCTCTATCAACAAGATAAAAACGTGAGTTCTTCCTTTCGTGAAATTAGGAAAATAAAACGAATTTCATCTTACGTATATAATCAAATTCAAATTATAGAAAAAATAGATATATAGTTTTATATCTTTCTCCATCTCCCGAAAATCCCGTTTTCACTAAAAATCCCGGTTGTGTCGCATTCTAATGAATCTTTCAATAATTTGTAAGAAACTCTTTATTAAATATTAAAATGAAATTCAAAGACAAGAACAAAACACAAAGAAACGAAGAAAAATAAAATGGATTATCATATGTATCTTTCATATAGATAGATGAATAAGTCCATTTATTTAGTTCTACATTCCTTGGACTTATTCTATATACTCACTTAGATACTTAATATCTCTAATCTACGAATTCATAATAATTACAATTATTAATTATAATTAGTATAAATATAAAATATGATATTAAAAAAAAATAAGAACAGGTACAAATAATAAATCGAGGTACCCCATTTTATGACAACTTTCAATTTTCCCTCTATTTTTGTGCCTTTAGTAGGCCTAGTATTTCCGGCAATTGCAATGGGTTCTTTATTTCTTTATGTTCAAAAAAACAAGATTGTTTAGATCCGAGGGGACCCAGTCTCATTCTTTTTTTTTTTAACTTAGACTTGTAGCATAACACAGATATTTATTTCGGAAAAGAAAATATAGTAGAACATGTGATTTCCGCCGAACATAAAGGAAAAAGCTCTTATGTCTGCAGAAAATGATCTATAGATAACTGAATTCTAGCCAGTTTCAAATAGATCAGGATCGCTGGATGCCTAAAATGTAAAGTTGGTGGATCTATATATATATCAATATGTATATTGGGATCATATGAGGGGTATGTTATTATTTTAGATCTAAACAATTTGATGAATTACTCCTAAAAGTTCCCATTAAACTAGTGCTAGTTCACATCAAACTAGTGCTAGTTGATGAAAGTTCATTCGGAAACAAAAAAAGTAAAGTCAAAATCATTTGGGGTATTCTCTCAATTTCAATAAAATGCAATCGGATCAAGTATGAGTTGGCGATCAGAAGATACATGGATAGAACTTATAACGGGGTCTCGAAAACTAAGTAATTTTTGTTGGGCCCTTATCGTTTTTTTAGGTTCATTAGGATTCTTGTTGGTTGGAACTTCCAGTTTTCTTGGTAGAAATTTGATATCTTTTGTTCCGTCTCAGCAAATCCTTTTTTTTCCACAGGGAATCGTGATGTCTTTCTACGGAATCGCGGGTCTCTTTATTAGTTCCTATTTGTGGTGCACAATTTCCTGGAATGTAGGTAGTGGTTATGATCGATTCGATAGAAAGGAAGGAATAGTGTGTATTTTTCGTTGGGGATTTCCTGGAAAAAATCGTCGCATATTCCTCCGATTCCTTATAAAAGATATTCAATCCGTTCGAATAGAAGTTAAAGAGGGTATTTATGCCCGTCGTGTCCTTTATATGGATATCAGAGGCCGGGGGGCTATTCCGTTGACCCGTACTGATGAGAATTTAACTCCACGAGAAATTGAACAAAAAGCCGCGGAATTGGCCTATTTCTTGCGCGTACCAATTGAAGTATTTTGATTTTGAGAAAAGGAACTGGGCGGAAGAACGAATGCTTTCTCGGCAGGAGGGAAAAAACGCAAGAATCCTTTTAGTTTTTCTATAACTAAATGATACTTTAGATGCAGATAAACCATATCTTGTAAATTATTTTCTTTGTCAATCGACCTTTTTACTTGTTTTGCCGCTTATTTTTTTGACCATCACAATATCTTTTTCTCAATTATTCTATTCTTGACTATGGGGAATCGTTGGAATTTTTTTTTTCGAAATACTGGATATTTTGATAGAATAAGGGGTTCTTTCGTCTCAAAATCTCAATAATATTCATTTCTTCAAATTTCGGCCATTCATCGAAAGGAGACATTTGTTTGGAATTTGATGAATTGAGGTATCTAGCAACACTATTTTGTATTATTTCTTCAGTCGAACTTGAAGTGGAGTCTTAGTCTATTTCTGTATTCTTTCTAGATTCAAAACAAAATCACAAATAAAATAGATTCATAGGTTTGATGCCCTGTCTAGAACTCATGTTTGAAAGAAATATTCGATTACATAAAGTCCGACAAATGGAGTGGGTTAATTAAAAATTAACAGGCGAAAAATGGCAAAAAAGAAAGCATTCACTCCTCTTTTGTATCTTGCATCTATAGTATTTTTGCCCTGGTGGATTTCTCTCTCATTTACTAAAAATATGGAATCTTGGGTTATTAATTGGGCGAATATCGGCCAATCCGAAATTTTTTTGAATGATATTCAAGAAAAAAGTATTCTAGAAAAGTTCATAGAATTAGAAGAAATCCTCTTCTTGGAAGAAATGATCAAGGAATACTCGGAGACATATCTACAAAAGCTTCTTATAGGAATCCACAAAGAAACGATCCAATTAATCAAGATACACAACGAGGATCGTATCCATACAATTTTACACTTCTCGACAAATATAATCTGTTTTGTTATTTTAAGTGGTTTTTCTATTTTAGGTAATGAAGAACTTGTTATTCTTAATTCTTGGACTCAGGAATTCCTATATAACTTAAGTGATACAGTAAAAGCTTTTTCAATTCTTTTATTAACCGATTTATGTATCGGATTTCATTCACCCCACGGCTGGGAACTAATGATTGGTTCTGTATACAAAGATTTTGGATTTGGTCATAATGATCAAATTATATCTAGTCTTGTTTCCACTTTTCCGGTTATTCTCGATACTATTTTTAAATATTGGATTTTTCGTTATTTAAATCGTGTATCTCCGTCACTTGTAGTTATTTATCATTCAATGAATGATTGATAAATGATCCACCAATATTAATCCAATTAGAACGTTTCTTACTTTGTAGTTCTACATAAGTATTAAAAACATTCTATCCGGGGGGTTTTCATACTATTTTTATAGTATAGTATTCCAGTAAAATGATTCCAATAAATAGCAGAATCGTGGATAGGAAACTATACTAGCGACCTACCCAATTTATTGTAGAAATTTTCAGACCAATGATTAGACTATGCAAACTAGAAATACTTTTTCTTGGATAAAGGAACATATTACTCGATCTATTTCCGTATCGCTCATCATATATATCATAACTCAGACATCCGTTTCAAGTGCATATCCCATTTTTGCGCAGCAGGGTTATGAAAATCCACGAGAAGCGACCGGGCGTATTGTATGTGCCAATTGTCATTTAGCTAATAAGCCCGTGGATATTGAGGTTCCACAAGCAGTACTTCCCGATACTATATTTGAAGCAGTTGTTCGAATTCCTTATGATAAGCAAGTGAAACAAGTCCTTGCTAATGGTAAGAAAGGGGGTTTGAATGTGGGGGCTGTTCTTATTTTACCGGAGGGGTTTGAATTAGCTCCTTCCGATCGTATTTCTCCCGAGATGAAAGAAAAGATAGGAAATTTGTCTTTTCTGAGCTACCGCCCTAATAAAAAAAATATTCTTGTAATAGGGCCTGTTCCCGGCCAGAAATATAGTG